AATCATTTTTGAATTATATTGGTAATTCCTTGACTTCATTTTCTTTTGAATTCACACCCAATTTTTCTTTGAAAAACTGTTCTTTATTGGCAGAACAAAGAAAAATTGATTCAGAAAGTCAAGCAAAATCTTTGAAATTTGTATTCGATATAATTACAATTGATCCAAATGATCAAACAACTAGAAATGAATCTATTGGAATAGAAGAAATCAGTAAAAAGGTTTCTCAATGGTCATATAAATTGACCAATGTTCTGGAAGAAGAGGAGGAAGAAAATGAGGAAAAATCGACGGGAGATAATGAAATTCGTTCAAGAAGAGTCAAACGTGTGATAATTTATACTGGTTATGAGAATAATACCAATTCTATTACTAATAAGTATAATAATATTGATAGTGATCAAACAGAAGAGGTGGCTTTGATATGCTACCCGCAACAATCGGATTTTCGTAGGGATATAATAAAAGGATCCATGCGTACTCAAAGACGTAAAACAGTTACTTGGCAAATCTTTCAAGCAAATGCGCATTCCCCGCTTTTTTTGGATCGAATAGACAAAACATTTTTTTTTTCTTCTTTTGATATCTCTGAAATGATGAATCTCATTTTTAGGAATTCGGTCGAGAGAGAACCGGAATTGAAAATTTGCTATTTTGAGTGGGAAGAGAGAAAAGAAAATAAAAAAAAAAAAAAAAAAGAGGAAAATGAACGGATAGCTATTTCAGAAACTTGGGAAAACGCTTTATTTGGTCAAGTAATAAGAAGTTTAATTTTAGTAACCCAATCTTTTCTTAGAAAATACATTGTATTGCCTTCATTGATAATAGCTAAAAATATTGTCCGTTTTTTATTACTCCAATCGCCCGAGTGGAATGAGGATTTGAAGGAATGGGGTAGAGAAATACATGTTAAATGCACCTATAATGGTGTTCAATTATCGGAAAAAGAATTTCCCGAAAATTGGTTAACAGACGGTATTCAGATAAAGATTCTATTTCCTTTCTTTTTTAAACCTCGGCGAAGATCTAAAATACGATCTCATCATAGAGATCCAATGAAAAAAAAAGGAAAAAAAGAAGATTTTAGTTTTTTAACAGTTTGGGGAATGGAAGCAGAAGTTCCTTTTGGAACTCTCCGAAAACGACCTTCTTTTTTAAAACCTATTTATAAAGAACTCAAAAAAAAAATTAGAAAAGTCAAAGTTCGAAAAGTTTTTAAAGAAAAAAAAAGATGGGTTATCAAAATGGTTCTAGTTATAAAACAAAAAATGAAGGAACTTGAAAAAGTAAACCCCATTTTCTTATTTGAATTGAGGAAGGTAAAAGTATATAAACCGAATGAAAATGTAAGAGATTCTAAAATAAATAATAAGATTATTCGCGAATCAACCATTCGAATTCGATCCATGAATTGGGGAAATTACTCACTCATAGAAAAAAAAATAAAGGATCTTGCTGATAGGACAGTCACAATCAAGAATCAAATAGAACTAGAACGAATTACAAAAGACAAGAAAAAAATAGTTCTAACTTGTGATGATAAAAAATCGGAATCACAGAAACATATTTTGCAGATATTTAAAAGAAAAAAGATCCGATTTATACGTAAATTAAATTATTTTATGAAATCATTCATTGAAAAAATATACATAGATATCTTTCTACGTATGATTACTATTTTTAGGATCAATGCACAACTTTTCCTTGAATCAATAAAAAAAATTATCACAATATCGATTTACAAYGATGAAACAAATCGARAAGGAATTGATGAAACAGATCAAAATACAATGAACTTTATTTCGACTATAAAAAAATCGTTTTCTAATACTAATATCAGTAATAATAATTCAAATATTTATTATTATTATAATAATGATTTATCCTCCTTGTCCCAAGCATATGTATTTTACAAATTATCACAAACCCAATTACTTAACAAGTATCACTTGAGATCTGTACTTCAATATACCAGGACCCATTCTTTTATTAAGGATAAAATCAAGGATTATTGTATGACACGAGGAATATTTGATTCCAAATCAAAGCAAAAGAAAATTTATAAGTCTGGAAAAAATGAATGGGAAAACTGGTTAAAGGGCCATTATCAATACAATTTATCTCAGACAAAATGGTCTCGATTAGTACCTCAAAAATGGCGAAATAGAATCAACCAACGTTCTATGATTCAAAATAAAAACTCAATTAAATTTGATTCACATAAAAAAGAAAAAGACCAATTAATTCATTACATGAAGCAAAATTACTATGCGATGGCAGTGGATTCATTGACGAGTCAAAAAAAAAAATGGAAAAAACACTACAGATATTATCTTTTATCACATAAATATATGAATTATGGGAATAGGAAGGACTCATATATTTATGAATCAACATTACAAGTAAAAGGAGACCAAGAAATTCCATACAATTTCAATACACTGAAACCCGAATCATTTTATGTATTGGTAAGTATACCTATTAGTAATTATCTAGAAAAGGAATATATTATTCCTACACATAAAAATCTGGATAGAAAATATTTTGATTGTAGAATTCTCCATATTTGTCTTAGAAAAAATATCGACATTGATCCCGGTCTCAATGTCGATATTTTTTCTAAGACAATTCATCAAGGAATTAAACCATCCAATCAAAAAAGTGTTTTTTTTGATTGGATGGGAATGAATCAAGAAAAGGTTTATCGTACCATATCAAATCTAGAACCCTGGTTCCTCCCAGAATTTGTGCCACTCTTTGATGCATATAGGATTAAACCATGGATCATACCAATCAAGTTTCTTCTTTTTAATTTTGATTTCTATGAAAATATTAGTCAAAATAAAAGCATCAACATAAATCAAAATAAAAAAAAAAAWCTTCAGATATCATCTAATMAAAAAGAATAWCYTAAATTAGAAAAWWCCAACCAAGAAAAAAACAAACAACAGGGACAAGAAAATCTTGGATCAGATCTAYGAAAACAAAATAAAAAAAAAAATGTTGAAGACAATTACGCGAGATCAGACATTAAAAGAGGTAAAAAGAAAAAACAATGCAAGAAAAAGAGGGAAACAGAACTAAATTTATTCCTGAAAAAATATTCCCTTTTTCAATTAGGATGGGATGACTCCTTCAATCAAAGAATGATCGATAATATCAAGGTATATTGTCACCTACTTAGACCGATAAATCCAAGTAAAATTGCTATATCCCCGATTCGAAGAGGAGAGATAAATATGAATGAAATGCTAATTCAAAAAGATCCAGCTTTTACAGAATTGATAAAAAAAGGACTATTGATTTTCGAACCGATTCGTTTATCTATAAAAAGGGATGGAAAATTTATTATATATCAAACCCTAGGTATTTCATTGATCGATAAAATTAAGCACCAAACTAACAGAAAATGTATAAAAAAAAGATATGTTGATAAGAATAATTTTGATAAATCCGTTGCAAGACACGGCAATATGCTTGTGAATGGAGACAAAAGTAATTATGATTTCTTTGTTCCTGAAAATATTCTATCTCCTAGACGTCGTAGAGAATTGAGAATTCTAATTTGTTTTAATTCTCGTAATTGGAATTTTGTGGATAGAAATCTAGTATTTTGCAATGAAAGCAACATAAGAAACTCTGGAAAATTTTTGAATGAGGACAAGCATTTTAATACTAATACAGATACAAATAAATTCATTAAATGCAAATTGTTTCTTTGGCCCAATTACCGATTAGAAGATTTAGCTTGTATGAATCGCTATTGGTTTAATACCAATAATGGCAGTCGTTTCAGTATGTCAAGGATATATATGTATCCACGATTCAGAATTTGTTAATAGTATATTTCCTATATATCTGTGATATTTTTCGGTAGATGAAAGCCGAAAGATATACATATACGCTGTATTACATTCTGGTACATGCCACGGATTTAATGGCGTATCAACTCAATTGGATCTAGGACGAAATCGGCAGAATCCTTTTAGGTACAAAGAAATCATTCTCTTCCACGAATGTAGAAATGTATTTTCTCTTTCTTTTCTATTCTATCCAAATCAAATTTTCAATTTGATTTGGATAGAAGAATAGAAAAAAATAGGAAAAAATCCAAATTTTTGTGTGTACTAGATTAAAATAACTGGCATAAAGATTATTATTTTTATTTTTCCTGATCGATTCGGTAAAGTAAAATAAATCCATGGGAAAGAAAAAAAGATAGAAAAATTTTTTTATGATCAAAAATTCATTCATCTCAGTTATTTCACAAGAAGAAAAAGAAGAAAACAGGGGTTCTGTTGAATTTCAAGTATTAAGTTTCACCAGTAAGATACGTAGACTTACTTCCCATTTGGAATTGCACAAAAGAGATTTTTTATCCCAAAGAGGTCTACGAATAATTCTGGGAAAACGTCAACGGCTCCTGGCTTATTTGTCAAAGAAAAATAGAGTCCGTTATAAGAAATTAATGGATCAGTTGGATATTCGGGAACCAAAAACTCGTTAATTAAATCGTTTGAATTTTTTTTTAATAGTTATTTTATTAGATTTTTCATTTTGATGAACCTCGTTTTGAGGAATTCGTGGAATAATGAATTAAGGAAGAAAAAATATGACTATACCGGCTACAAGAAAAGATCTCATGATAGTCAATATGGGCCCTCACCACCCATCAATGCATGGTGTTCTTCGACTGATCGTTACTCTCGATGGTGAAGATGTTATTGATTGCGAACCCATATTGGGATATTTACACAGAGGAATGGAAAAAATAGCAGAAAACCGAACAATTATACAATATCTTCCTTATGTAACACGTTGGGATTATTTAGCTACTATGTTCACAGAGGCAATAACGGTAAATGCACCAGAACAATTGGAAAATGTTCAAGTACCTCAGAGAGCCAGTTATATCAGAGTAATTATGCTGGAGCTGAGCCGTATAGCTTCTCATTTGTTATGGCTTGGACCTTTTATGGCAGATATCGGTGCACAGACTCCTTTTTTCTATATTTTCAGAGAGAGAGAATTGTTATATGACCTATTCGAAGCCGCCACAGGTATGCGAATGATGCATAATTATTTCCGCATCGGAGGAGTAGCTGCTGATCTACCTCATGGCTGGATAGATAAATGTTTGGATTTCTGCGATTATTCTTTAACAGGAGTTGTTGAATATCAAAAACTTATTACACGGAATCCCATTTTTTTGGAACGAGTTGAAAGAGTGGGCATTATTGGTGGAGAGGAAGCAATAAATTGGGGTTTATCAGGACCAATGTTACGAGCTTCTGGAATCCAATGGGATCTTCGTAAGGTTGATCATTATGAGTGTTACAATGAATTCGATTGGGAAGTCCAATGGCAAAAAGAAGGAGATTCATTAGCTCGTTATTTAGTACGAATAGGTGAAATGGGGGAATCTATAAAAATTATTCAACAGGCTCTAGAAGGAATTCCTGGAGGTCCCTATGAGAATTTAGAAGTCCGACGCTTTGATAGAGCAAAAAATTCCGAATGGAATGATTTTGAATATAGATTTATTAGTAAAAAACCTTCACCCAATTTTGAATTGTCGAAACAAGAACTTTATGTCAGAGTAGAAGCCCCAAAAGGAGAATTAGGAATTTATTTGATAGGGGATAATAGCATTTTCCCCTGGAGATGGAAAATTCGTCCACCCGGTTTCATCAATTTGCAAATTCTTCCTCAGCTAGTTAAAAGAATGAAATTGGCTGATATCATGACGATACTAGGTAGTATAGATATCATTATGGGAGAAGTTGATCGTTGAAATGATAATTGATACGACAGAAGTACAAGCTATCAATTCTTTTTCTACATCGGAATCCATAAAAGAAATCTATGGACTCATATGGATGTTTGTATCCATTTTTACCCTTATATTTGGAATCATAATAGGGGTACTAGTAATTGTGTGGTTAGAAAGAGAAATATCTGCAACGATACAACAACGTATTGGGCCTGAATATGCTGGTCCGTTGGGAATTCTTCAAGCTCTAGCAGATGGGACTAAATTACTTTTTAAGGAGGACCTACTCCCATCTAGAGGAGATATTCGTTTGTTTAGTGTCGGACCGTCTATAGCGGTCATATCAATTCTACTAAGTTATTTAGTAATTCCTTTTGGATACCACCTTGTTTTAGGTGATCTCAGTATAGGTGTTTTTTTATGGATCACCATTTCAAGTATCGCCCCTATTGGGCTTCTTATGTCAGGATATGGATCGAATAATAAATATTCTTTTTCAGGTGGTCTACGAGCTGCTGCTCAATCTATTAGTTATGAAATACCATTAACTCTATGTGTGTTATCAATATCTCTACGTGTGATTCGTTGGAACATGAACTTTTACCTCTTTCCTAGAAATAAATAAAGAAAAGAGGTTGAATGTATTGAATAGATATTTTTTTTATTCATCGATGAGTTAAACCAGATAGTTATATGAGTGAAACAAAACAGCTTATAAATTTGCAGTAAGAGGAGAAAATCTCATTCCCTATGTACAAGAATGAAATTAAAGTAAACATAAGCAGCGTAAACTGTTTACCCCAAGATTGAGATTCTTTGATTAGTCATCATATCTTGAAGCGGGTGCAAAAGATCAACTGTATGGAGTTTCCACTACTGCCTTGTATGTATTAACATACCGGGGATCAATCAAAAATCGGTGGACAGTTAGGAACACCAAGGTACACAAAGGATTAGTAATGGGGATAATGTAAGGTATCAAAAAAAGAGATATTTCTGCATAAAACGAATCATAATAAGGGCTTTAAGTTGGTAGAAATGATCAAGAAGTATCTTCCTACGATTCCGATCTCGAGTATGCTCCTATTCACTGATTAAAGAAATGACTATCAAGAACGAATTAATCCTTTATTTTTTTCTAAATACCTTCTTCTGAGACAGAAGAAGAGGAACAAAAGAAATGGAATGCAATAATCGAATGAATGAATAAAAATTTTTATAAAATAAAAAAAGATCTTTATTTATTCTTTCTTTCCTATATCCGTATTCATACATACGGAATTCTTATCATTATTCATGAACTATTGCCTATATATATATATTGATAACGAATATTTTATTGAAAGATTAAGTTATTACCGAACAAAGAAAAATTATCATTATAAGGATGAGATCAATTCGGAAGCACTTTTTTTCTTATTCTAGCGGACAGAATTCCATTGGTCTAATTTGGGACTCTCCGATGTATCTTTATTCGATCTATCCTCCAAAGAGGGTGAAAATACCGAACCAGTCCTTACATTTATTTGTGGCCATAGAGGAGCCGTATGAAGCTGAAGTTTCATGTACGGTTTTGTAATAGCGATGGGAACAGTGATGTTATTATCGACTATGATTATCTAATAGTTCAAGTACAGTTGATATAGTTGAAGCACAGTCAAAATATGGTTTTTGGGGGTGGAATCTGTGGCGTCAACCTATAGGGTTTATTGTTTTTCTAATTTCTTCTCTAGCCGAATGTGAGAGATTGCCATTTGATTTACCGGAAGCAGAGGAGGAATTAGTAGCAGGTTATCAAACCGAATATTCAGGTATCAAATTCGGTTTATTTTATATTGCTTCTTACCTAAATCTATTACTTTCTTCATTATTTGTAACAGTTCTTTACTTAGGTGGGTGGAATTTTTCTATTCCGTACATATCTATTCCTGAACTTTTCGGAATAAATAAAATGGCCGGAGTTTTTGGAATTACAATTGGTATCTTTATTACATTAGCTAAAGCTTATTTGTTTCTCTTCATTCCTATCACAACAAGGTGGACTTTGCCTAGGATAAGAATGGACCAGCTATTAAATCTTGGATGGAAATTTCTTTTACCTATTTCTTTAGGTAATCTATTATTGACAACTTCTTCCCAACTTGTTTCACTATAAATAAGAAAATACGATAACGATATTCCAGATTCATAACCTCTTTCAAACAAGAGAAAGAAACATCAATTTATTCCTGGATATTTACAATATGTTCTCTATGGTGACTGGGTTCATGAATTATAGTCAACAAACAATACGAGCTGCAAGGTATATTGGTCAAAGTTTCGTAATTACCTTATCCCACACAAATCGTTTACCTATAACTATTCAATATCCTTATGAAAAATCGATCACATCAGAGCGTTTCCGTGGTCGAATCCACTTTGAATTTGATAAATGTATTGCTTGTGAAGTATGTGTTCGTGTATGCCCGATAGATCTACCCGTTGTTGATTGGAGATTTGAAAGAGATATTAAAAAAAAACAATTGCTTAATTATAGTATTGATTTTGGGGTCTGTATATTTTGTGGTAATTGTGTCGAGTATTGTCCAACAAACTGTTTATCAATGACTGAAGAATATGAACTTTCCACTTCTGATCGTCACGAATTGAATTATAATCAAATTGCTTTGGGTCGGTTACCAATGTCAATAATTGGAGATTATACAATTCAAACAGTTATGAATTCGACTCAAATCAAAATAGACAAAGATAAACCCTTTGATTCAAGAACGATTACCAATTACTAAAATTTTGTTTTGATATAAAAGACCCAAGCTTTTTTTATTTTGTTTGGTCAGTAACTACAAATAATAACTAATAATTATTGATTGTTGAGAATTATTCTTTGATTTAAACTGAGAATATATTTTTCGTGATGATTTCGAAATATACAATCCCCATTACTCTTTTCTCGATAATTTTATCTATATCTACATTAATCCATATAAAAAAAAAGTTTTAATTCAATTAGGAATGTATCATATACAAGAAAAAAATGGGGCAACCCCTTTCCCTTTCCTGGACCATTCAGTAAGGTCATGAAATATTTCGACTTATTTATTAATTTATTATTTTAATAATGGATTTACCTGGACCAATACATGATATTCTTGTAGTATTTTTTGGATCCGTTCTTGTATTAGGAGGTCTGGGAGTAGTATTACTTACCAATCCCATTTTTTCTGCCTTTTCGTTGGGATTGGTTCTTGTTTGTATATCCTTATTCTATATTCTATCGAATTCCTATTTTGTAGCTGCCGCACAGCTCCTTATTTATGTTGGAGCTATAAATGTCTTAATCATATTTGCTGTAATGTTCATGAATGGTTCAGAATATTCCAATGATTCCTATTTTTGGACCATTGGAGATGGGGTCACTTCACTGGTTTGTACAAGTATTCTTTTTTCACTAATTACTATTATCCCAGATACGTCATGGTACGGAATTTTTTGGACTACAAGATCAAGCCAGATTATGGAACAGGACCTAATAAGTAACATTCAACAAATTGGTATTCATTTATCAACAGATTTTTATCTTCCGTTTGAACTCATTTCCATAATTCTTTTAGTTTCCTTGATAGGTGCAATTACTATGGCTCGTCAATAACAAATACTTAGAATTTAATTCTAAGATTTAAATTCTAAGATTTATAAATTCTAAATAAATAAAATAAATGGAAAGGTTTAAGGTTTTTATAAGGTTTTTATTTTAATTAAACCTATCTATTGCCAATACCTTCTTTTATTCTGTAATCGTTCTATTCTAATCAATCGAATCGGTTGAATTGTTGTTCATATTAAAATGAATCGAGATTGATAAGGAGTTAGTCAATGATGTTCGAGCATGTACTTTTTTTGAGTGTCTATTTATTCTCTATCGGTATCTATGGATTGATCACAAGTCGAAAGATGGTTAGAGCACTTATGTGTCTTGAGCTTATACTCAATTCGGTTAATATCAATCTCGTAACATTTTCTGATATATTTGATAGTCGCCAATTAAAAGGCGACATTTTCTCAATCTTTGTTATAGCTGTTGCGGCTGCTGAAGCAGCTATTGGGCTAGCTATTGTTTCATCGATCCATCGTAACAGAAAATCAACTCGTATCAATCAATCGAATTTGTTGAATAATTAGTTATGATCATAAGATACATAATATCACATAGAATATTAATCTATTAGATATTATATTCTATTAAAAATATCAATTTATAAATTGATATTTTTAATAGAATATAAATTGATTCTAATCTAATTTTATTAGAATTAATACGTTTTTATTAGAATTAATATGTTATTATTAATTATTTTATTATAATTATCATATTATTATATAATAAATGATATACTTTTTTATTATTTTTTTATTATAATWTTATTTTTATTTTTTTTTTTATTTTTATTATTTTATTATTATAAATTATAAATATATAAAATATATATATATATATATAGTATTGAATTAATTTACTATTGAATAATCAATATTTTCATATTGAATAAATACTTTGAATTAATATTGAAATATTGACCAATTTGTTGGTCAATTTGAATTCACATGTGCAACTCGCATGATCATGGTTGTTGAAAGAGAAATCAAAGTCTCTTGGACTTTTCTCATGAACAGGTTTAGAAATATATTGATTCTTAAAATTTTGATAAACCACTGCTTCGTCTGGTGTCTACAATATAAATGTATGATTCATTTACTACTAATTTTACCAGATCGAAAATTTTTTATGCTCAAAACTGGAATTTATAGATCCAATGTCACATTCAGTAAAAATTTATGATACATGTATAGGGTGTACTCAATGTGTACGAGCCTGCCCCACAGATGTATTGGAAATGATACCTTGGGACGGATGTAAAGCTAAGCAAATTGCTTCCGCACCAAGAACCGAGGACTGTGTAGGTTGTAAGAGATGTGAATCCGCCTGCCCAACAGATTTTTTGAGTGTCCGTGTTTATTTATGCCATGAAACAACTCGCAGCATGGGTCTATCTTATTGATACGTTACAAAAAACTCCACTTGAATCATTTGATTCCTCTTTACCGACAAAAACCCGTACTCGATAAAATTTATTATTTCGAGCACGGGTTTTTCTGGTCAAAACATATCTTGTCTTTATCACGAGTTATTTTCCTTGGTTAACAATACTTGTAGTTTTGCCGATATTCGCGGGTTCTTCAATTTTCTTATTTCCTCATAGAGGAAATAAGATGTTTAGATGGTATACTATTTGTATATGCTTATTAGAACTCCTTCTAACAACCTATGCATTCTGTTATCATTTCCAATTGGACGATCCATTAATCCAATTGGAAGAAGATTATAAATGGATAGATATTTTTGATTTTCACTGGAGACTGGGAATCGATGGACTTTCCATAGGACCCATTTTACTGACAGGATTTATCACTACTTTAGCTACTTTAGCAGCTTGGCCAGTTACGCGAAATTCGCGATTGTTCTATTTCCTGATGTTAGCAATGTACAGCGGTCAAATAGGATCATTTTCTTCTCGAGACCTTTTACTTTTTTTCATCATGTGGGAGTTAGAATTAATTCCTGTTTACTTACTTTTATCCATGTGGGGAGGAAAAAAACGTCTCTACTCGGCTACAAAGTTTATTTTGTACACAGCAGGGGGTTCTATTTTTCTCTTAATAGGAGTTCTAGGTATGGGTTTATATGGTTCCAATGAACCAACATTAGATTTTGAAAGATTAGCTAATCAATCATATCCTGTGGCATTGGAAATAATATTATATTTTGGTTTCTTTATTGCTTATGCTGTCAAATCGCCGATTATACCCCTGCATACATGGTTACCAAATACCCATGGAGAAGCACATTACAGTACATGTATGCTTCTAGCTGGAATCTTATTAAAAATGGGAGCATATGGATTGATTCGGATCAATATGGAATTATTACCCCACGCTCATTCTATATTTTCTCCCTGGTTGGTAATGGTTGGAACGATGCAAATAATCTATGCAGCTTTAATTTCTCTCGGTCAACGCAATTTTAAAAAGAGAATAGCCTATTCCTCTGTATCTCACATGGGTTTTACAATTATAGGAATTGGTTCTATAACCGACATGGGACTCAATGGAGCCATTTTACAAATACTCTCTCATGGATTTATTGGTGCTGCACTTTTTTTCTTGGCGGGAACGAGTTGTGATAGAATACGTCTTGTTTATCTCGACGAAATGGGAGGGATATCCATCCCAATGCCAAAAATATTTACCATGTTCAGTAGTTTCTCGATGGCTTCTCTTGCATTGCCAGGAATGAGTGGTTTTGTTGCGGAATCAGTAGTATTTTTTGGAATAATTACTAGTCCAAAATATCTTTTAATGCCAAAAATACTAATTACTTTTGTAATGGCAATTGGAGTGATATTAACTCCTATTTATTTATTATCTATGTCACGTCAGATGTTCTATGGATACAAGCTATTCAATGTTCCACACTCTAATTTTTTGGATTCTGGACCACGAGAACTATTTGTTTCAATTTGTATCTTTCTACCCATAATAGGGATTGGTATTTATCCTGATTTCGTTCTCTCGTTATCAGTTGACAGGGTACAAGCTATCCTATCTAATTACTTTTATAGATAGTGTTTCATTAATGAGACAAAAAGTCTTATAATTCTTTAATTTTCAGATTTTTTTTTAAATCGTTCGCTGTACAATGCAAAAAAATAAAGTGAATTAGAATTGTAATGAGATGCTTGTTCGAGTTTTTGTTTTGACAACCTGTCAAAACAAAAACTCGAACAAGCAAACTTTCGTTATATATGGGACGATATTCTTATGTATTTTTCATGTAGTTTATTCAATTAGATGTTAATGTGAATGAACCATAACTATGTAAACCTATTCCTAATAGATTGACCCCAAAATAGCATATCCAAATTATAAAAAATCCTATAGAAGCTATAAGTGCCGAATTCGTACCTTGTAAACTTTGATTTGTTCTAGTATGTAAATAAATCGCGAATATGGTCCAAGTAATAAATGCCCAAGTTTCCTTCGGGTCCCAACTCCAATAAGATCCCCATGCTTCATTGGCCCATACTGCTCCACAAAGAATGCCTATGGTTAAAAAGGTAAACCCTAAACTAATCATACGATAACTCCAATAATCCAAACGCTGAGTCAATTGATATTTGTAATAATTTCGAAATGAAAGAAAAGAAGGGTTTTTAAAAAGGCTTCTTCTTTTTTCATTCAAGTATTTAATCTCATCAAAGAAAAATGATCTAATTAAGAAATTATTGCTTTTACAAAAAAAATTTATGTTGTTTCGAAATGTAATGATTAGAAGAGCAATTGATAATAACGATCCGCATAAAAGAGCTGCATAGCTCAATAACATCATACTGACGTGCATCATTAACCACTGAGATTGTAGAGCAGGTACTAATATTGCGGATTGATGCATTTCAGTTGAAAGACCCGACGTAGCGAAGCCTTGAGTAAAAATAGTACTTGGGGTAGTTATTATGCTTAAATCATTTTTATGGTTCAATTTCTTGGAAATTATATGAATAATAAATAAACTACATGAAAGGAAGATTAATGACTCGTATAAATTACTTAACGGAAAATGTCCCGAAGAAATCCAACGAGAAATTAATAATCCTGTTATAGAGAAAAAGGTGGCTATCATCCCTTTTTCCGATGAATCACGTAATCCTACGATTTCGTAGACTAATAAGTTCATGAAATGAATCGTAATCACAATTGAAATGATCGAAAAAGAGATATGAGTTAATATATGTTCTAAAGTCACAAATATCATAAAAAAAGTGTCCCATTACAGAATTGAAATCGGAAATTGAATACATTATAGGATACATTGTGTCTCTTTTAGAGGATGCCGCCACTCGGACTCGAACCGAGATGCTCTAGCACTGCTTCCTAAGAGCAGCGTGTCTACCGATTTCACCATGGCGGCTTACTTGAAATAATAATATTCAATTCATGTTGAATCGTCAAGAATCAAGGATTCAATATAGTCTAGAAAACATTAGAATCGATGAAAAAAGACTCGTTTAAATTCATATTTGAATTTTTCTTTTTGAATCCGATTAAAAAAAAACAAATAACTAAGATATCATATGTATTACAATTTCATCACCAAACCCATTTTGAATTTTTCTAACGATTCCGATACTTTAGTATCATTAAGTATTAATACTCTTCATTGTGTATATGTATATAATATAAACAAGGTAACATTTACCAAACCAATTAAGTTTTAGGCTAGGCATATAAAAAAAAAGAGTTTAAATTTCTATGGCAATTGTACTATTCACAATAGAAAAATAGGATTAAGATTTTCTATTGTGAATAGTTAATGGATAGGGAAAAAATACTATTCTTAATAAGAACCCAATATACAGAAAACTCTTATTCTATATACCGCAGCTAGTTATAACTAATATTGAGTAGTTCAATACATTAATTAATGTGAATCGTTCATCTTAAAAAATTTTCAGTTCTTCGGGCTATGTCAATTCCGATTATCCCAAGACTTTATTATTTGTTTGTCGCACAAAAAAACTTTTTGAATGTCCGGTAGAAACCGATTTCGCTAAAGAAAAAGCTTTTACTGCAGTTAAATATCCTTTTTTCTTCCAAATATTCCTACGAATATGTTTTTTTGACATAGAAATACATTTTTTTGGAACTGCCATTCAAAAAAGGGTTACTCATTTTTATTTATCGTTGTATGTGAAAGACATGTATTGTTCGGAATAGATCCTTTTTTTTAATCATTATCTATACTTTATTTCTGTGAATAATAGTTTTTTTTTTCACTTTCAACATTTAACATAATTTAACATTTAACATAAAATAACAAATAATATATATATATTAATATTATATTTTTTTCATTATTATTGTTTATTGTTCTTTTCGAAAGAGATAAGAATTGGTGAATCGGAAACAATTATTAATTATAAAAAAAAATCTCAATTTGTTTGTTTTCTTATGGAACATACATATCAATATGCATGGATAATACCTTTTCTTCCACTTACAGTTACTATGTCAATAGGATTTGGACTTATACTTATTCCGACAGCAACAAAAAATATTCGTCGTATATGGGCTTTTCCTAGTATTTTTCTCTTAAGTGTAGCTATGGGATTTTCGGCCAATCTGTCTATTCAACAAATAAATGGAAGTTTTATTTATCAATATCTATGGTCTTGGACCATAGATATTGATTTTTCCTTAGAGTTTGGATATTTGATCGATCCACTTACTTCTATTATGTCAATACTAATTACTACTGTTGGAGTCATGATTCTTATTTATAGTGACAATTATATGTCTCACGACCAAGGATATTTGAGATTTTTTGCTTATATGAGTTTTTCCAATACTTCCATGTTGGGATTAGTTACTAGTTCTAATTTGATACAAATTCATATTTTTTGGGAACTAGTGGGAATGTGTTCCTATTTATTAATAGGGTTTTGGTTCACACGACCGATTGCCGCAAGTGCTTGTCAAAAAGCTTTTGTAACTAATCGTGTAGGAGATTTTGGTTTATTATTAGGAATCTTAGGTCTTTATTGGATAACAGGTAGTTTGGAATTTCGGGATTTGTTCGAAATAGCTAATAACTTGATCCATAATAATGGGGTCAGCTCCTTATTTGCTACTTTGTGTGCCTCTTTATTATTTGTCGGTGCAGTTGCTAAATCTGCACAATTCCCCCTCCACGTATGGTTACCTGATGCCATGGAAGGACCTACTCCTATCTCGGCCCTTATACACGCTGCTACTATGGTAGCAGCAGGAATTTTTCTTGTAGCTCGGCTTATTCCTCTTTTCATAGACATACCTTATATAATGAATTTCATTTCTTTAATAGGTGTAATAACAGTACTATTAGGAGCTACTTTTTCTCTTGCTCAAAGAGACATTAAAAGAAGTTTAGCTTATTCTACAATGTCTCAATTAGGTTATATTATGTTAGCTCTAGGTATAGGTTCTTATCGAGCGGCTTTATTCCATTTGATCACTCATGCCTATTCTAAAGCTTTATTGTTTTTGGGATCTGGATCTATTATTCATTCAATGGAACCTATTGTTGGATATTCACCAGAAAAAAGTCAGAATATGGTTCTTATGGGTGGTTTAACAAGATATGTTCCAATTACAAGAACTACTTTTTTATTAGGTACACTTTCTCTTTGTGGTATTCCACCTCTTGCTTGTTTTTGGTCCAAAGATGAAATTCTTAATGATAGTTGGTTATATTCACCAATTTTTGCAATAATACCTTATTTCACAATAGGATTAACCGCATTTTATATGTTTCGGGTATATTTACTTACCTTTGATGGGTATTTGCGCATTTATTTTCAAAATCACAGTAGCACTAAAAGTAACTCGTTCTATTCAATATCTCTATGGGGAAAAGAAGCACCAAAAACAGTCAATAAAAATTTACTTTTATCAACAATGAATAGTAAGGTCCACTTTTTTTCAAAAGATACATATAAAATTATTGATAATGATAAGATACGATACTTTAGTACTTACTTTGGAAATAAATATACTTCCATGTATCCTCACGAATCAGACAATACTATGCTATTTCCTCTGCTTGTATTGGTACTATTTACTTTGTTCGTTGGATCAATAGGAATTTCTTTTGATCAAGGAGTAATGGATTCTGATATATTATCGAAATGGTTAACCCCATCCCAAAATCTTTTCCATCAAAATTCGAATTATTCTGTGAATTGGTATGAATTTTTTACAAATTCCATTTTTTCAGTAAGTATAGCCTTTTTCGGATTATTCATAGCATATATTTTATATGGGTCTGTTTATTCATTTTTCCAGAATTTGGACTTAATCAATTCATTTGTAAAAGGGAGCCCTAAGAGAATTATCTTGGACCAAATAAAAAGTATTATATACAATTGGTCATATAATCGTGGTTACATAGATATTTTTTATACTAGAGTTTTAGCCATGGGTATAAGAGGAATAACCGAGCTAACTCAGTTTTTTGATAGACATATAATTGATGGAATTACAAATGGAGTTGGCCTTACAAGTTCCCTTATAGGTGAAGGGATCAGATATATGGGGGGGGGGCGAATCTCGTCTTATTTATTCTTATATTTTTTTTATGTATCAATATTTTTATTATTTTTTTTGTTCATTGGTATAAACCCAATAATTATACAGGTCTCCATGGGATAATTTTTTTGTCGTGTACAAAGACATTTTTCGTTCTATCATTTCCGAAAAAGTCGATAAACTAGGTGGATATGTAAAAGATATTTTTTGTTTCCCATTACTTGGACATGTATAAAAAAAATATTGTGACATTTCATTTCGTACAGCATTTTCAAACCGATCATTTTTTATATATCGCAATGGACAATTCCATCGTTTATAATCGAAAAGAAAGGTCACAAGAGGTTTTTCAAACCAGAAATAAGTCTTTTCATTTTTCTCTTCTTTAAGTCTTCCCAATTCCCAATTATCTTGATAGGTATCAAGATAAGAATCTTCGTAAACTGGGCTATCTTTATAGTATGTCTCTTTAAAGTGAAAGTGGAATTCCCCCTTTGTTTTTTCCTTTCCATTCACTCGGATCTCTTCCGTTTCATCTATTTTTTCCGG